AAAAGAGCAGACCCCATTGAAGACGAGAGTGAGGTACAACAAGGCCATTTCTGTCCACCGCCCTTCTCACGGAGCCGTACGTGGACGTTACCGCTCATACAGCTCCCAGCCAGCAAGCAGTTAGCCTTCCTCTACAAGGAATGGAAGTGTGGATGAATTAATTCGGTTTTTATTTTCAGAAAGAACATGATAAGAGCATCACTTTCATCAAAACTTACAGATCGCCCCCAACTCCTGCCACTTCAGCACCTTGTGATCTTTGAGAAGATCATTACGAGCCCTCTCCTAGAATGTTTTTGTAGATTTCGAAAATTCCATAGTGGATCAGGACGAGAATGAATCCGGGAATCCAGGACATACTCATCCTGGAGCTTCTGCTCTCCTCTGGGGAGGGGTTTTTTTAGATAGAAAGGTGAGTCGAGGGTAGCCTCCCGCTTGACCGATTTCTCGGAGTCGGAGGAAGATTGATGACCCTGAACAAGAAGGAGCTGCTCTCGATGTGAGATCAGCAGCAAAAGAAAGAAGAAAAGGGCCATGATGATGATCCTATCTTCGTTTTCGCCCTGCCCCGATGATGCGCTCCTTGCTCGCGGAGCTACATACCGGAAAAAGAAAAAGACTCTTTCTAAACCTTTGAGAAGAGAATCGTTGGTTTGACCGACGGACTACGTGGGAAATAGGAGATCTAGGCAAGCCTTACCATCTTCTCCCCTTGTCCTTTTGCGATTTCGATAGAAGAACTACAACTCTTCTCAACGATAGTGGTCGATCGGTTCGCATCTATGGTCAATCAATAGGTCCGCGGATCTATTCTTCTATACGATAAATCACTAGTTTCCGCCAAGAATCACTAGTGAAACGTAAGTCCTTTGTATCCCGTCGTCATTAGGAAGTTTTTAGGGTCAGGCTCTTGTAGCGATCTTTGGTTAGGAAGCGTGCTGGACCCGTCATGTGTTTTTCATATAATGGATTTAGCTTTCGGACTTTCTAGAATTGAGCAAGAGATAGGTCAGGTGGAAGACGAGAAGGCCCAATGCAAGCACGGCTGGAAGCTCACACAGCCGTAGAACGATCTCTCAAGCAGGTTGAGGAGGTTCGAGCTCGCCATGCTCGACGTTCTTGAAGCAGTAGAAAGCCACAGAACCCAGACCGAGGCCCCATGATGGATAGGTTGGGTGTTTTTTATGAGGAGATCGAGGCTCTGAAGACTCGCTTGGCCAAATATTCGGACGAGGCCACTACTTTATTTACAAGCCGATATTTCAAGACTGAGGACATGATGAAGAGTCCGGAGCAAACCGATAAGACCACCAAAGAATAAATTGCTGCACCAATCGACGAGAAGATGGTCAGACTCATCACTTGAGACTTTATCCACAGGGATTGGGTCCAAGAAGAGAGACTGTGCTCTATGTCTACCTCAGTGACAACTGGGCTATCATCCCCCCGTCTTGTTTTCGGCTTTGCTTCTCTCTTTACCTTTGTCGATGTTGGCTGAGATCTGCGCCATTAGGTTCATTTTCGACTCGTGTAATGACATAAGGGATTTACGTTTGGGTCGTGTGCAGTCTGCTTTTGCTTTAGTCCTTGCCTTTTCTTCTCTCCTCAATGAACATGTCTTGAGGCCTCGCTCCCTTCCCTTGTTCCGTGAGGGAAACCAAGTCGTTAGTAGAATAAGAGCCCGTGGGTCAATCATTCAGTACTGGATGGATACCCTTTGCCCCTAGTCGGCGTAGGAATCAATCAAGGGATCCCACCTTGACGCTTGGGTTTCAATGCCGCTGGAATCCGCTTCAAGGTAAGTTGTCGAAGACCGGGCTTCCACATACATGGAGTTGAGGTTCGAAAAACCGATCTAACCTTTTTATAGGTTGTTGAGAAGAAGAGTTCCCCCTGTCGTAACGACGAAGCGCGAGATAGGCTCATTTAGCGTGATTGGTCACAGGCAACAAGCTCCTTGCTTCCCCGCCGACGTCCCTTCCTTGCCAACCCACCCACGGCCCTTTCAACACAACCTAAACCTACCGAAACAAGATCAATTTCCGAGATCAGGAAAGCGGTGAATACAGTTAGTGAAGCTAGACCGGGAAGTGGGGTATCTCTGGAGAAGAGGTCGACCTTAAGTTCTAGCTTAGATAGCTTAGACTGAAGAGTTGTTGCTTTCTGAAAGAGTCATTTTCTCGTTATTAGAGAGAAGCAGAAGCCAACGAAAGGAGCATGCTGGGTTGGCATTACTAATCTCTGTGATACTAAGTTCAAATAGAAATGCCATAAAGCGCGAACCTAGCTTCTGTGTAGCGCCTATGCGAAGCAAGCCTACACTGGTCTGGGAATCGGCATTGGTTGGGCATGGCATTAGATGTTGAAGGGGCCTAAGCGTTGCCTTGAATGAAATGGAAATGCTTTACTCTGCGGTTTAGGAAGAGAAAAGCACTGTTTAGCTTTGTTAGCTTAGATTTGAGATGAAATGGGAAAAAGTCCTAATCAAAGGCAAAAGGCGCCATCTCTTTCATATTGGCAAGCCAAAGAAGAGAGAAAGCCTAGCCCTGTAAGCAAGCCTGCTTCACCTTCACTTCCTTCCCTACCTGATTCTTAGTCTGGTCTAAAGGTAGCCAGTGACTCGAGGGGAGAAGGAATAGTCTATGAAAGAGATAGTCTTAGTACACCCGAAGGAAAAGGGAAAGCTTTCTTTTCTACGCTACTTTATTTTCTTCTCTTACGATATTGTTAGTTAGAGAGAAAGATCCTTCCATGGCCAGAGACAGGAGACAGGCATTCCTACTATCGTTGAAGTGTGTGACTGGCTTGATTGAGTGATTGACCGGAATGCTACTATTTATAAAACAGTCTGGCTTGACTCTAGAAAGCATACCATGCTTACTGAATGTATACATACAGACAAAGAAAGCAAACAATTGGTATTGCATTTGATCTCGCTATGCTAGGCTAGCGTGGTTAAGAACGCGCTTAAAGCTACAAAGCAAAGAAGGAAAGGATCGCAAGTACGCCTCTAATAGAGAAAGACCTCGATAGGACAGTAAGAAGTCGGTGGGGAAGGGGCTTTGCTGTGAAAGAGTGAAACAACATTCCTGATATTGGAAAAGGCGGCTGAAAGCAACCATTGATTTCAAGCTCTACCGTGATAAAGCAGACGATTACAGGATGAAGCTAGGTTGGATAGAGTAGGAATGATACGATTCTGAAGAAGCCCTTTCTAGGGATTTTTGTGGTTCTTTCTTGTCCAAATCCTCAGTATGGAACTGAGGCTGGCTGTAGTTCCTTTTCATTTTGAAAAGTATGTTGAAGACCAGATGGCCTAACGCCAACACACTTATATGTCACAGCACGGGTAGAAAGAAAAAATGACATTGACCAAAAACAAGGACAGGACGGAATCACCGACCCGATCGAAATGTCACGTATGGTACTGCCGAGCCAGCTCCCGTAAGAGCTAATTCGGATAGTGAGGGAAGAAAGAAAGATAGGAGTGGCTGTAATTCGAAAACGGCAAACAGTGCTTACTCATTAAGCAGTCCTCGGTAAAAGAAGGGTCCCGGCTGGAAAAAACAGATCAAGATGGGAGCATCTCACTCAGCAGTGGGGCATGATCTTACCAAGCGCTTAGTCCGTACCTTTCTCACTCATGCTTCACACAAAATCGAGATGAAAAAAAGAAAACAGTAATATTGCTACACGGCTATTTAACTCACTAGATTCAACTCCTCCCTAGGGAAGGAAAGCTGCTAGGAAAAGAAAACAAAAGCTAGCGAAGAAACCATTCATTCACTACCCAGTTAACGGACTCAGTAGCTACTGCTACCTCAAACACTGACTGGACTGCTAACAACACGGCTAGCTACAAAGCTACAATCGAAAAAGGCGGCATATCAACGGCGCGGCACACGAAAGAAAGATCACATTCCCTTGCTGCAACGAAAGATCTTAACTTAACTCACCATACTGACTCAACGGAAACGAAGAATCGCTTCGCTCAATCGGCCTAGGTACGAAAAGACTTCAAGCCGTCACGTAAATCCTTTCATTCAGCTCTAAGCGAGAAGTCGGAGAATAGTGTGTTATATCGGAAAAGAGTATGTTATTAGGTAACTAGGGAGGATTTTTTTTTTTCTTTCTCTCAAACACTGTGGTTTAAGCCTGATAATGGAACGGCCCGCCGGGCCGCTATGAATGAATATTACGTCAATAGAGTAAGTAGTTCTTTCTTTCCGTTGTGCCCTTAACACGAAGCTAGGTCAGCCATGCGAACGCTTGTGAGTGCATTTGGGACCGTTGTCGCTGGAGATTGCACTTAGTGCTAGGCTTCCGCTGCTGGCCCGGGCAGTCCTTTCTTTAGTTAGATAATATCGCAACCTAGCTCAGCCGTCTGAGTCCTTTCAGGCTCACATACCATCAACCCAATTGAGATTGGTTTACTAACATTCTGCCGACGGAGGTAAGCTCGACGCGAGAGATGTTTGAAACTATAGTTTTCACCCTAGTCTTGTGACGAGTGTTGCCTTTGCTCTCAGAAAGCAGCTCAAACTAAGCTCTAGATAGACAGGCTTCACACAACGAAAATCGAAATGAATTCAAAAGACAGGACACAGTCGGTAGGGGGACAGCCCGGCATTGAGACAGATGGGAGTGATTGCGCCATGAGCGCGGTCTCGCTTGTTGCGGAATAGGCCGGCCATTTGTTACCATGATAAGAAATTCAGTGGTGCAGTTCTCAATCATCCCACTTATGAGAAAGAGCTCTAGGCATTGGTGCAGTGCGTGGAAAAGTGGAAAGATGACTTAGTGAGCGAGGAAAGGATTGTGCATAATTCTCATCGGCCAACTGCAGCCTTCCAAACTACAGCAATCACGAAAGGCCCGTTGGATGGGATTGTTGCAGCAGTTCCATCTGATTAGTTGGTGTGGTAAAGGTGCTCAACACGAAGATAGCTGATATTTTATCCCGTCCTCCAGTTGCTACAGCTGGTCTTATCTCGCAAAATAGCCCTTTGGTGCTTTAGGGTGTTGAGGAAGAGTACGCCGGCCGGACTTCAAGGGCATATACAGAGGGTTGAGTCGGGGCAATGAAATTCTTAAGATACGAACGGGAAAGATGTGCAGCACAGAAGTAGCTGCTATCGAATGCCCTGCTATTCTTTTCGACAAGGGCAATAAGACGTCGAAGGTTTGAAGGAAGAATCCGCAATGCTTTGACATTCCTTTTCAAATAGGTTGTGCCCAATTAGTCCAATACTACAGATAGTCACGAGCACAGAAGAAGAAGATGGAATCGAATAAAGTTTGATTTGAATTGCTATTGAATTTCATTTCCTGCTAGCCAAATCGTACTAATGCAATTCATTCGCCCTACTATCCTACAGAGCAATTCAAACTCTTAGTCAGACGTTGGCTAGGGCGACTCATTCTATTCTCTCTGAGGTCAGGTAGGTGAAGCGTCTAGCTTAGGGGGGGCGCGTCGAATCGATGAAAGGCTTTGGTGATTCTCCAATTTAGGAATCTGAAGATAGAAAATCACAATGATTCAAATTAAAAACTTTACTTCAATAGTCTCATATCCATGCTGCCCCGACTCTAAACTCAATGTTTGTTAACTAAGCGGGACATTCCAAAACTCTTTCCTATCAAACCCCTTTTTCGTTCCCTTGTACAGCCCTTACCAGGCAGTTTTCATTATGTGTTCTTTGCAGTGTCTAGGGGAGTGAGTTCAGCCAATGCGTACAAATAGACAGACCAGGTTCATCCTTTTATGTTGAGGTCAGTGCAAGTCTGTCTATGATGTTGAGTCGCGGAACCTCTGCAAAGAAAATGCACGGGGTCTTATTTTATTTATATTATAGAAATAAATGAGATAATGAGATTCGGAAGAATAAATGTATTCTTTCCCAGCCATCTCATGTCAGGAATAAAACCATGTGTTGGTTGCGGGGCTGAATAATGAGCACTCGCCCTAAACGAATGTTGCAAGGAGAGGGACCGCGGTGTTAATCCCTCTGCAACGCAGGAAAGCATTTGAGAGTTCCCTGGGTTTTTTCGGTTCCCTTTCGCCCGATCCCCGTCTCATTCTCGGAACAACTGTTTTCACCTTCCTATGATACGCAAGAGGAGCAAATATCACGGTCTTCGAGAAAGGATCAACCATGCTCTCGTCCTTCATTCACAAGTGCCTACTTCTATCCAGCTTTTTTCCTACACGGAAAGAGGTTATATTCCTCCCTTTCTGGTTAATAGATGGCAGAACCCCTCGTATTAAGCTTTTTCTGGTTTGGATGTATCCGCTAATGCGTCTTTAGATGCCTCTGCAGATTCAGGTGCTCCAGTTGCTTTTTTTCCATTTGAAACTTCTGTTCAAGATTCCTTACCTGTGGAACTATCACAAGTCTATTCCTTTGATTCGGCGGATGAAAGAGCTTCTCACACACAAACTGGATTTTGGACTTCAGAGGCGCACCACTTATGCTGCAACGAGGAATGGCGTATTATAAGTCCCTGTCTCACTGGTTTCAATGGACTAGAAACAAACTTCCTTCTTTGCGCTTCGCACCTCAGAAGGAGGAATCAGTCTCGGATTCAATGCTTCTACTCAACTACTTGGGTAAAGAGTGTGAGTAAGCCAGTACACCAATACCAATTCAGTAATCCAGGAAAGTTTGACTGGGAGCAAAAAAGGAAGCCGGTTGACTTTGAAGTAGAGGAGGGGCTTTTTCTTTCTATTTTACCGAAATAGCTCAGGTTCAAAGCTTTTAAGCTTCAGTCTTGGCCAGTCCGTTCCCGGGTAAAAGGTATGAACGAAGAGTTCTAACTAGAAGATGAGGCTTCTAGTAGAGTAAGCGCAGACGAGCGGGCACCGGTCTTTATGGGTTGGGCTCTTGCCTACCCCAGCTCTATCCATAGCGTAAGTAGGGGAATAAGCCGATCAGCGACCTGAAGGAGAAGATTCACCAACTTCCCTTGTGATTTATCCTTCACAATAAACATATGGTATTGGAGAGCCCTTCTCCCTTAATGAGTTATTTCCACTTATTAGTGCTGGGAAACGGCCTTTCAAGAGAAATTTCGAGATTGATTGCCCACCGAAAGTTCCCTCTAAAAGGCTATCGGGTTGTCATCGACGTTGACAAAACAGCGGAGGCAGCTTTAGTTTAAAGCTGAGCTCGGCTTTCTTCCTTTATCGAGGGCTGCTAGAATGCCTTTGCACTGTCAGCCGATGGATGTGGAGCAAGTGTCTTGATTTTGCACCCATGTGAATGGAACTGGCGGGTGCCAGTTCAAGCTCTGTCGGATCTCTTTGTTGATCCTTTGTTTGATGGATCCCGGGCGTCGGCATTTACTCGTTATGTTCTCTCCTAATCAGGAATCATGGGCTCTAGGACCGATGCAAAAAAGTGGAATTGCCGATTCAGGAGGTTTTTTTAGCCTTCTTCTTGCTCGGTTTCAAAGGACATGCATAGCATACTCTTTCTTTGACCCTGAATAGCTCTCGACGCCCTAAGCCCTAAAGGAAGCCGAAGAAAGTAATTGCGTAAAGAAAGGCGCCCGGACTTTTTTTTTCTACACAGTTCACCATCTCAGATAGTTCATTTCGAACATCCGTATGAGAAATAGTATACGAATAAAGATCTTCTTTTTTGAAAAGTTCTGTTAGGTTCTTAGTAGCGGTCTCTATCTATGCCAATCTAGAAATGCTATACCATATGCTTAAGCACTGCATTTGTGAAAAGAAGAGCTAGAGCGGTCGTACCAATTAACAATGCCATTCGTTGAATGGATTTGCATTTAGGAAGACCCGGAGAAGCTGAACAACTTTCCACGGGTTCTTCAGTTATCCCACTCACACTATCCAATCCGAACTCACTCTTGCGTTCTCTCTCTCTCCTCCCTAATACATAGTTCCGTCTAGGGGGCCTAACACCATGGCAATAAGCAGGAAGTTGGCCTAATCTCTCGCCCAGCCTTCGCCTTCTTCAGTGGCCCACCCTTTCTATCTCCTCGATCAGCAATTGCCAGCGCTCTCTGGGCAAGGTAGGGGGATCCCTTCGAAGCGACAGCTCCATTATTTTGAGATCTATGGCCAAGAGTTGTTCGGCCGATGCTGCATCTCCTTGCAACCTTTCCCAGGATGACCTATGGAATGAGCTGGGGGAGCCCCTGATGCCCGAACAAGAGCGTAAAGAGGAACTTTGAAACCGCCTCTTGCTTCACTTCATTGGGAAATTCGAAACTTCCCAGGCTCAACACCAGTTTGAGGAAATCCTCACGGAGATCGAGTTGAAGATCGAAACCGCTCTCCGTGAGGATGGATACCCCCAGGAAAGTCTCTTGGCGAAGCGACATGAGATACGGACCTACAGTCTTTAGTCTTTACCCGCGAGAAAGTTGACTGTCAACGAGGACATAGAAACAATATTTGTCCGAATTGCAAGGGGGATATACGACAGAGTACGCCTTAGTTGCGGGTAAAGAAAGCGATTGAGAGCCAGAATAGTTGTTCATATTGGTGTTTCCTTTCTTCCTTTTTCTTTCTCGAGAAAAGGTCCCATTCTTCAATATCATGATTGGGTCGACCAGGCCAGATCATGAGTGAATAGAAAATCAAAAACGTACATAGCTGTTACAGCTGAAATACTTGGCATAATTCTACCACTTCTACTAGGAGTAGCCTTTTTAGTGCTAGCTGAACGTAAAGTAATGGCTTTTGTACAACGTCGAAAGGGTCCTGATGTAGTGGGATCGTTCGGATTGTTACAACCTCTAGCAGATGGTTCGAAATTGATTATAAAAGAACCTATTTCACCAAGTAGTGCTAATTTCTCCCTTTTTAGAATGGCTCCAGTGGCTACATTTATGTTAAGTCTGGTCGCTCGGGCCGTTGTACCTTTTGATTATGGTATGGTATTGTCAGATCCGAACATAGGGCTACTTTATTTGTTTGCCATATCTTCGCTAGGTGTTTATGGAATTATTACAGCTGGTCGGTCTAGTAATTAGGGGGGCGGCCGTTCGGTCGCCTATGATACTCGGACCAATAGGTCAAAAATGGGTTTGTGCCGGAGGTGTTGAACGATCTACTCTACACAGGTGTGGGCTTACAGGGCTAGGGCTCATAAACCCTTTCTTTCATTCATCAATAGGGCCCTGGTCGGTCACTTTTCCGGGCCGGATCGAGTTGTGGAAGTTAGAAAAAAGAGATCTTTCTCTGAGCACCTCAGATCAAGAGGAAGGGTAGCCTGTCAAACTGGCCTACGAGGACCCCGCTATTCCTGATCAAGGAATAGGGGAAGGCCTTTCTAACAATAACACTATTTTCTTTTTGAATATCTATCTAGTCTTTTAAATATATATGGTTGAGTTGATTCGCTGTCTTTTAACCGGCTGTTCTTCTTTGTCAACGCCTATAGGTTCGCCTACTTGACTTATGAAAGAGTTTGAGAATGAGTTTTTCTCAAAGGAAAAGGCCCTACAACCTTTCGCAAGCCTTTGTCATTGTCAGTCAACGTTGTAGGGCCTGAGGCACCCTTGGAATCCGTAAATCTGAAGAGCATGCCGCAACAAAAGGATGGTCCCCTATGCATTTCATTCTTTCCGGAAGGGAAAAAAAAGTACCTCCCATCATGGTGAACCTCCCCTTGTGATCGGGATGAGGTAGATGCCCCCCCGCCGGGGGGCGGATCGAATCGGAGTCTCCTTAGGTAGCCACCGACCTACAGTTATCCTTAAACTTCCGTGCTTGGTGGAGAAGAAGCGAACAAAGGTACGCTCGTTTGCTGTCTTGTTCTCTGCCGCGAACTGGGATCGCTCGCCAGCTAGGTCAGATTGGAGCAACATTTTTTGAGAACAGATTACCCATCTTCGGGGAAAAGGGGCGGAACGACCTCTCGATCTACTTACTGCAGCCCAGGAAGAAAAACGTCGGTCGTCTAGGCGTTACCTCTTGCTCCGATCTCCCCTACGCCTAGCACGTTGTCTGGGCCAAGAGCCATAGTTAGTTGCTGTTTCCATTTTTTTTTGTTTTCTCGTTGTTGATACCGGCAAGACCCAGCCACAGATGATGTCTGCTGGTTGGTAGTGAGAGGACTACTAGTACCTGCATACCCTAAAGGGGGCGCTGATGAAAAAAAATTATTTTTTCTTTCTTGTTCTCCCTTAGCAGCGGGAAAGGAGTCTATCTATCTGCCTAGCTTTGGTAGATTTCCTCCAACGCAATCCACAGAAATTCCACGAATCCCTTGGTGGAGAAGTCCGACGACTCAGCAGCAGTGCGGAATTGACTTTCTCGTCCGGTGGATCTGATCTAACGTTAGGGGTCAATACATACCAAAAGGTTCGAAGAAGGAAGGCGCATAAGAGTATATAACCAACCCACCCTTCTGTAACACCTATTCTCACATTAGTGAAGCGGGTAGATGCATAAGGGAAGTGCACGTTTGTGAAACCTTAGTCGGGATGCATAGGGGAGTAAACCTACGAGCACAGAAGAGCGTGGTCCCGCTGCCCCTCTCTAAGTAAAGGTAAAGTCTCTCCTTCAGCTAGAATGGTTGGAAATTGAAAGAAGAATGGAATTCCTTTATGGATAGTCCCATCCCAATCCAATACGAAAACGAGTAATGAGCCCCTTTATGTTGTGGGCAGGACGGGAACAGCAGTTATATTCTAAAATAGCTTGGCGGTTCTAGTTCAGTTCTTTCTTAATGCTGTAGTTCTGTAGTTGCGGGGGAAGGAGGCCTGAAGGCCGCTTTCAAGCGAGTAACCGGGGACTCACTGCTATTATATATCCTAATAAGACCGGACTAGATAACTATAACTATCCTAAGACAGAAGCGAGGCAAGACCCCTTCGCAGCGGAGCTCTTGGGGTAGAGTCGAGTGATCATAGGAAGCAGTTCTACTTATTAGCTACCGAGTTCGGGACAAAGAGCAAGTAGTCTGACAGTTGCCTGCCCTCATTCCCGAGTCGCATTAGCACAAGCCACGAGCGAGCAGCAGGTTCGCGATTTCCAAGTTATCCTTATTTATTAGAAGTCAAAGCCCTAGAGCACGGAACTAGAAATCCTAGAAGTCACTTGCACTTTTTCTTACCGGACGAGCTTCCCTTCTACTACCGGAAAGAGGAGTTTACCACCGCCTACGCCTACATATTCCACTCACTCTATCCTCTTTCATCCTATTCCAAGGCGAGGGAACGGGACTTCTATCTTTCTATACAAAGCGGTCCTGCCCTATTGTCTGGATTATAAAAGTGGGCATAAATCCTTTCGAGTCTGAGTGCCAGCTTGTTCAGCGGAACCCTCCTCTTCTCAAAGGGGGTCTCGATTGAGTCTATAAGGAAGGTTTATTAGCATGCAAGCAACCTTGCCGAAGTGAAGGTTATGAAAGAATTGGATCTATCTAGTAGCGAACCAGCTGCAAAGCGCTTCCTCGAAGGCGAAGTAAGCGCAGTTTCAGCGAAAATAGCTCGGTAGGCTAGCCAGCAACTTGATAGTTGTTGCTCACACCGAGAAGTCTATGTCCAAGGCAGGGCCGGCTTAGCCCCGGAGCCTTTTAGCCGTGGAAGTCCTTTTGCCCGCGGTATCTAATTAGCTTAAGAATTCCACCTACTTCTACTGAAGTAAACTCTCTGCCCCAAAGATTGGATCTCAGCCAAGCTTAAGTGACTTCTGGTAGTCGACCAGGCCGCTTTCGTACGCTTTCCCCAGTATAATGACTAAAGGAACTCTCTTTTTTGATTCCTCCTATTCCTGTCCAACCAAGGACTCAGAGGGTAGCATAGGTTCCGAAAATCTAGTCTGAATTGACCGGACATCAGGGACATCACTTTTTTTAATGAAAATCAAGCTTGAAATAGTAAAGAAGGGGGGAGTCAAGGAAGAAGGTCAATCCTTGTTTGTACGAGCATCTGTGATAATTGACTCTTAGATTGAATATAAACCCGACCCTTCAATCATTTCCTTCCTCTTACCACGAGCCCTCCTGGTGACGATTTCTGATCACCGGATTCAAGAGTGGGGTGTGGGTCGGCTAGAGGAAGAACATGATTTCGGAAACGAAGGTGAAAGCATGAAAGCGTCAGGAGAAAGATAACCTGACTTACGAACCAAAGCCTTCCGCACCTTGAGAACGTCAGGCTTGTGAACCAGAGATAGAACTTGGCTTTGCTTCCAGAACTGCGCTTCTAGCTTTGAAGCTTTGAAAGAGAAACCATGGAATTTCCACTTTGATTCCAGCCCTGGTACGGGCCCGCCCATGAAAACCTAGTTTGAAGAGAACACATGCTATTCTCACCCTAGACCAGTCATTCAGTCAACTAAATCTTTTCGTTGAAGTAGTTCCATCGATGAGAGCGAAATGCCAGTACAGCGAAAAGTTAGACAGGTGTGTGTTTGCCCTCTCTAACTTGAGAAAAATGCCCTTATTTTGCAAAGAGATGAGATCTGTGCTTCAAAGAGAATGGGAATGCGGTTCTGGAAGATACTTATACGCAAGTTTAAGGAACGATAGTAGCTTATGGCGCTAGGTCCCTAAGTCTCGCCTTATTAGTCTAGGTAACTTTCTTCGCTCACTGTAATGGTAAGGCTCATAATCAGACTTTCTGTTTCCTGGCTTCGCTCGAGATCTCCGAACCTTCGCTCTGCTCTTGCTTGCAACTATATGGTATTCAAAAGCCGTAATAATTACTTGTAATTCAAAAGCTTACGTAATTGCTAAGTTGCTAAGTCTTCCATCCTCTCCTTTACAGTCGAGAACTACGTACCTCTAAGATGGAAATAAATCAAACTCAAAGTCTGACCTAGGGGACTGCTACCTACTAAGCCGAGCCTGCAGTTGCACAAACTTCTACCATACTTCTGCAACTGAAATGAATTACAAATGCTGTGGAACCTGTCGAGGCTGGTCAAGATCAATAGGCCAATATTCCTTCTGTTTGTGTAAATTGACTCAATCTATGGAGTTCTTTTTCCCTCCGGCCAGCGGGGCAGTTAGAGTCCGTCCCTGATCTCAACTAGCACTAGCCTTCGTGTTAATAAGTGTAACTGAACTAGAGCTAAAGGCACGTAGTTACTCGAGCTAAGCTAGAGGGTCTATGTTAATAGAGCTCGACTGTAAGTAAAGGAGAGGAATAAACTTTATCTCCAGCTCAATCACCAGCACGTAAATAGAAGATATTCCACTTCTATGCTCTATTTCTATCTCTTGTTTACTCCGTTCCACTCGCTTGTGAGCTCGTTTGGGAAGCTAGATCATTCAACATGCTTTCTTAGCTGGAAATAGAATGATACTGATTCTCTTCTTATTACAGCTTAAGTGCATTTTCTATATAAGATAGAATCTCATGCATGCTTGGAAGTTAGGTTACTCTAAAGGATTTTCTTAGGTGCTAGAAGCTGCTTGAGGACTCGCTAACCTTACTCTTCCTTATTCAGTGAAAGATTCATTTTTTGAGTTAGATCGAGTGGAATCTTTCCGAGAAGAGGTGCCAATCCAGGCTAACTAGTATGAGTTCATACCCGCCCCTGCTTTGAGCTTGAACGTGGCACTAAAGCTGAGCTCATGAAAGAGACTTCAGGTTATAAAAATCTTTCCTTTAAGACTAGCTCATTTCCCGATTCGAGGACTTATTACTACTTCATTCTTGCAAGCCCACACCGAGAAGAGAATTGATGCAGACCAATACTAAAGACTGTAAGCTGTCCCGCCTATTTTGAATCTTCATCCCTTACCGGCTTGTTAGGCTTCGGAATCAAGTAGCGAGATATAGGTGAAACCGAAAAGTCGAAGCAGAAAGCTCGTACTTGATTCGCTCTCTTCCCTTTGCCTGACCCTGGATATAAGACGGATATCCCTCTCTCTAACTGATGAGCTAGGAAGATTCTCTACTATACTCATAGTATAGAGAGACCGGCTCTTGGGATGGATTTCCGGGGTTTAGGAGTACTGGACTGAACATCCAAGGTTCCTGGAGGTTGTTAGGGAGGCCTGGACAGCAGAGGTGATAGGGAAATTATTAAATTTAGGAAGGATCCCACGTGCCATTGATTTAGCTCTTTTCATTGGAAAAATATCTTTCCCCACTTTTGGTGAATTATGTACTTTGATTTTGACAATGGGCTCCCGGAAGAGATACTCACGGCCCATCCCATGCTGTCTCACCAACCCTCCCTTTACAGCTTTAATGCAGTCTCCGGTTATTAAACCGATTGAAAGCTAGGCCCCAAGGTACCATTTCTTTCTATATTATTATGGTCTTTCATCCGCTGCAGTCTTTCCAAGGGGTGGAAAGATCGATAAAATCTCACCCAAGACTGATACTGATTCTGAAGCCGAGGTTCGAGATGCTTAGGCTTAGACATTCGACTTTCTTCTCAAAAGTGATGTTTAAGAACATCTAGCCTTGCTCTCTCAAACACCTGACTACTAGTCATTTGAATGGCAACATTAAGAAAAGAAATCATCTTTTATTGCAACGAGGAAAGATGATGTTCTTAGCTCGACCCATAGGGAAAGGTAGGAAGAGAGGGATGTAGTTACTCGACCGATAGAGTTAGGAAGTTGACTTAGTAAGAAATTCCTTAGTTGCAGCCTATCTTGCTGCTGAGATAGAGGGAATCCATTTAGAAGTCTTAGTAACTAGGGTAGCTAGGAGTAGGGAGTTCACCCCTCGTACTGCGGCTAACCGGGAGCTTTTAAGCGGAGGGAACAGATGCTACTTCTTTCTAAAACTCTTAGCTGCAGTTAGACTCTCACTTCGTTCGAGGAAGAAGTTGAATCCCTTCTATCTCCTACGGCAAAACAAGGGGATACTTCTGCTCATCTCATAACATCTCTTCCTCTCTCTTCTCTCTTCACTTCAAACATTTCGTAAGTTAGAATGTGTGAGATGTTCCTCACTAACTCAACCTCTTTTCCTCTGTCTCTTCACTAATGCCTTATTGGTTGATTGATTCTCAAACCCCTTCCCTTGATGAAGTCGAGTGACTTTCGTTCCTTACCTGGGAATTCTAAGAAGAATAGAAGGACGAGTTACTCGCATTATCCCATATATGGAGACATTCCTGATTTACATGATGAGATTAGTTCTTCTTTCAGCTCTTTGATTGGGAATTAATGGTAACAAGAGCCTGTAGCTACTAAGAAGCTGACGCTCTATTCCTGAAGAAGGAGATGTGGAATGAAGTCACTCTCCTGCTAATCCGAGTGACGGTATGAAGTAGAGCTCGTATTCCCTCTCCCGTTGGTCGAGCAATTTCATACGTTAACTCTTCTTAGCAAAGGAAGCTAGCAAGCGTAGCAAGGAGTTGGGCAGCTGTTTAGGACCTGACCTGTAACTACCAAAGGTTTATCAATGAACAAGAGAGCTATTGAGATGCCAATTAGCAACGAGCAGAGAAATTATCAAGTCCCACGAGCGAATCGGGGAACACATCAGGGAATTGAGGAGACAGGAAGACAGAAGGATTGAGAATCGAATCATAGAATAGAAGAAAGAAGGCGCATCTCTAGCCAAAGCAAAGACCGGCATTCCAGAATCCAAGTAGGTTTCTAAGGCCACTATCTAGCCTTCAAACATGACTTTTTAAGCTTGCTTTGACAGGCTAGTCGGTCATAGGCTCAGCTCCATTTTACTTCCTTTCTTTCTAGTAAGAGTAATGGCCTTTCCAGAAAATGGGTCCGAGGGAAGGTAGCAGGTCTCTTGGTAAGCCCCTTGTCTCTTTCTGTTGTAAGTGATTTCCGCTATAGGTGAGTGCCGGTACGCCTGTCGTTCTTTGTCCAAAGATTGTTGCTGTAAGTAGCTGCTATGCCGTTTTCTTGCTGATGATGATCTGGTGCTGTAGCCTATTAGACGACGTCTACGCAGTAGGATCAGAGTAAGCGAGCTCACTCTACTATAATAGAAAGTTGAGGCACAAGACTCAGACCCCCATAGTAATAGCATCGAAAGAACTACTGCTGGCAGGAGTGAGCCAAGGGCACCATTTCCTACTATGCCAGACGTTGTGGCCGGTCTGCCCTCTCTGATCTCGAACTCTTTCTCAGAAAGAACGAAGAATCTTTGTCTTTTATGTCAGCTAATAGAAGTAGGTGTCTGCGAACAATAGGCCTCTTTAAAGTAAAGCAAAACAAAGATCTCTCTTTTAGGACGACTACTAACTAGTAGCTAGCCGTGTCAAGGGGCGAAGCGGTCCAATTGCATCAATAGCCGCTTTTATCTCAGCATTCACTAAACGAAATGCTTAACACATGCCGTTCCACTTAGGTAAATACCATATCCCTCTATTCGGCTTAGGCGTATCGGGAGTGAACAAGCAGAGATTCTTTCCGGGATGACAAGAGGAGACCATCTTTATGAAATGGATTTCATTGGTCTTTCTCACCTTGGCCCAATTCCTTGTTCTTAAAAGGGGAGTCATTCTTCTCTTGTTTCTCCTGGTTGGGGTGAAGTCATTCATTCTTAGTGGTCCAATCCCGTACCCCTCAGGTCTGGCAAGGAATCCAATCAGTACGTAACTGAGGCAAGGCAATCGTTTCTTTAAGTCAGTGTGCTCCAGTCTAGGAAAGAAATGTGAGAGTTTAGCCTATTAATTCACTTTACTTTAGGGATGCCGGTTAAATGCTTTGCTTTGTGAGGGAAAAGCGGGCACAGCTCACGCACGGCACAAGAGGCAAGGAACGAACCCTTATCCTCATTTCATTTCGGTAGTAGGCTATGTGATTTCCCTTGTATAACCTTTTCTTTCTCTTAGCCATATACTATGATCCGTAAAAGAAAAAGTCAGTCTTTGAAGACGTGCTCCGAGGTTCCTTCCCTCAAAAGGTTTATCAGAAATCCTACCTACATGCCCGGGGAAGGGCTGAAAACCAGTTCTCAATAATAAAAGGTGGTGAGATGCCTAAGAAATATAGAAAGTCCCTTTCTTCTGAACCTTATTTACGCGTGAAGCCTTTCTATACTTACTTTGCTACATGGCTTCGCCCACCTCCCTTTCTTCCTTACAGACAGAATTTTGAGGTACTTAGCGACTAGAAAAGACTTATTCTTTTTTATTATCGTATCGTATTGATGAGAACCCTGCAGCCGCGGCTGTCACCGTCATAGCGAGAATTATCATAGCTCTGCAGCACTTTTTGGTGAATCATCATCGGGAAAGCCATCTAAGGTCAAGCGCAAGCGTGAAGTACTTTCTCTTGGTAGCTTTTCTATGATGAGTTGATCACTCATTCCCAACCCAAACTCCTTACTACCAGTAGCAAGGTTCAGAGATTCTCTCAACGCATTTATATTGAGATCATAGGGCTGCCTTACCGGTTCACAAATCAGTCTCGGAGAAATCTATTCAATAGAATTCAATTCAGGGAGAATTGACGAATAAACAAAAGACCCTAAACACAAAGTAAGAACAACCATTTTGATGGTTAGAGAGGCAGAGATTATTTTAGGAGCTAATGAACCGGGGCGGCTGGAAGGATGGTAAACGAGGTCCATTTCCCCATCC